TCTATGGCTCGAATCTTTAGTATTCTCTTATTTATCACCTGTGTCTACTATTTAGGCAGAATGCCGTCGCCTATTGTCACTAAGAAACTGAAAGAAACCTCAGAAACGGAAGAAAGGGGAGAAAGAAAGGAAGAAAGCGATGTAGAAACAACTTACGAAACGAAGAAGACTAAACAGGAACAAGAGGGATCCACCAAAGAAGACAAAAATAGCCCAGTTTACGAAGATTCTTATCTTGATACCCATCAAGATAATTGGGAATTGGGAAAACTTCAAGAAGATCAAAATGAAAGGAAAATTTTCTGGATTGAAAAACTGAATAACAAGATTGATACATAAGATAAATATAAGAATAGATAAGATGAGATTCGCCCTCCCCCCATATATTTAATTTCCTCCCCTATAAGGAAACTGGCAACACCGATCCCGTTTATAATTCCATCAATTATATGTCTATCAAAAAATTGAATTAGTTCAGCTAATCTTCTTATACCCACAGTAAAAATTCTAGTATAAAAAATATCTATGTAACCACGATTATATGACCAATTGTATATCACATTTTTTATTGGGTCCAAAAAAAGTCTCTTTGGATTCCTCTTTACAAATGAATTGATTAAGTCCAAATTCTGTAGAGATGAATAAACAGATCCATATAAAATAGATGCTATAAATAATCCAAAAATGACTATACTTACCGAAGAAACTGCATTTTTAAAAAAATCATACCAATCCGAGGAATCATTTGAATTTGGATGGAAAAAATTTGTGGACGGAGTTAACCATTTCGATAATATATCCAAATCTATTACTCCTAGATCAAAATGAACTCCTATGGAACCAATGAATAAAGTAAATAATACCAATAAAAGCAGGGGAAATAACATAGTATTGTCCGATTCGTGAGGATAGGTATAAATGTATTTATTTCTAAAGTAAGTACTAAAGTATCCTATACCATTTCTTACATTATCATCGATTTGATATGTATCTTTTGAAAAAAAGGAGACCTTATTATTAATTGTTGATAAAAGTAAATTTCTATTGATTTCTTTTGGTACTTCTTTTCCCCATAAGGATATGGAATAGAAAGAACTATTTTTGTTGCTACTGTAATTTTGAAAATGAATGCGCAAATGTCCATCAAAGGTAAGTAAATACATCCGAAACATATAAAATGCCGTTAATCCTGCTGTGAAGGAAGCTATTATTGCGAAAGTCGGGGAATATAACCAACTATCATTAAGAATTTCGTCTTTGGACCAAAAACAAGCAAGAGGTGGAATACCACAAAGAGAGAGTGTACCTAATAAAAAAGTAATTCTTGTAATTGGAATATATTTTGTTAAACCACCCATAAGAACCATATTTTGACCTTTTTCTGGCGAATATCCAACAATGGGTTCCATTGAATGAATAATAGAGCCGGATCCTAAAAACAATAAAGCTTTCGAATAGGCATGAGTGATCAAATGAAATAAAGCAGCTCGATAAGAACCTATACCTAGAGCTAACATAATATAACCCAATTGGGACATTGTAGAATAAGCTAAACTTCTTTTAATGTCTCTTTGAGCAAGAGCCAAAGTGGCTCCTAAGAATACTGTTATTATGCCTATGAAAGAAATGAGATTCATTATGTAAGGTATAGCTACAAAAAGAGGAAGAAGCCGAGCTACAAGAAAAATTCCCGCCGCTACCATAGTAGCAGCATGTATAAGAGCCGAAATGGGGGTGGGCCCTTCCATAGCATCAGGTAACCATATGTGAAGGGGGAATTGCGCAGATTTAGCAACAGCGCCAACGAATAAAAAAGAAGCACACAGAATAACAAATAAAGAATTTACTCCATTATTTGGAACCAAGTTATTAACTATTTTGAATAAATCCCGAAATTCTAAACTACCAGTTATCCAATAAAATCCTAAAATTCCTAATAATAAACCAAAATCCCCTATACGATTGGTTACAAAAGCTTTTTGGCAAGCACTTGCTGCAATTGGTCGTGTGAACCAAAAACCTATTAATAAATACGAACACATTCCTACAAGTTCCCAAAAAATATAAATTTGTATCAAGTTAGAACTGGTAACTAATCCCAACATAGAAGTATTGAAAAAACTCATATAAGCAAAAAATCTCAAATATCCTTGATCGTGAGACATATAATTGTCACTATAAATAAGAACCATGATTCCAACAGTAGTAATTAATATTGACATAATAGAAGTAAGTGGATCGATTAAGTGTCCGAACTCTAAAGAAAAATCATTATTGATGGTCCAAGACCATAGATATTGATAAATAAAATTTCCATTTATTTGTTGAATAGCTAAATTAACCGAAAACGCCATAGCTATACTTAACATCAAAACACTCGGAAAAGCCCACATACGACGAATATTTTTTGTTGCTGTCGGAATAAGCAGAAGTCCCAATCCTATTAAAAAAGTAACTGGAAATGGAAGAAAGGGTATTATCCATGCATATTTATATGTATGTTCCATAAAAAAAACCAATTTGCCTTTTTTTTTTCATTTATTTCATTATTTCCGATTCACCCATTTTTATTTTTTTTTTTTTTTTTCTTTCAAAAAAAAAAAAAAAATAAAAAAAGATATGAAAAAACTCCAATATTTGGACTTTTCATTATTCTGACTTTTCTCAAATATTGGAAACATTCCAATTCAAAAGATTCTAATTGGTTGGTCATATCATTTGACCAACCAATAGCTAGGTAATAATAATTACTGAGTTATTCGTTTTCGTTTTATTAACAAATAAAAAAAGAAAAACGAAAGATATTTATGAAAATGGGGAATATGGAATTGCAAATTATTTTATGACCATACTACCATTCTATTCTGGCAATTTTGAACCATACCATATAGTATAGTAAAAGGGGGTTATTATACCAAAACAATACAATATATGGATTATAGTATGGATCAAGAAATCGACTAAAAAAAAAAAGGCCTAGTTATTTGATTCTAGTTATTGTTATTATAGTATAATGAATTTATTTGTAGTAATTATCTAATTCATTTTATTCATTTTGGAACTGATTGGATTTCAATCAATCGAATCAGAAAGTATCAAATTATAATTCTAATACTCCTTACTACTTCATATAGAACTGAAAAAAAAACTAAAAAAAAATGGAAGTTATTCTTCTAAGGGAATGGAATGTTTTGTTTAACATATTTAAGTACTAGTTGTAGTTTAAGTTTGAACTTCCCTTATGGACATGTCACTATGAATTTCTTCAATTAGAACTAATAGTTCTAAAAATACCTTATTCCAATTATTTTCCCTTCTCCTATTTTTTTTTCCAGTGTTATATATTATGTGACATGCATATATATATAATTATAATATTTGTTATATATATTTATATTGATTGGATTGTATTTATGAAAAACTATTATTGATGAAATGAAATATAGAAAATGACTAAACTAAAAAGAATGATCTATTTTGAGCAATACATGTCTTTCACATACAACAATAAAAATAAGTAATTCTTTTTAGTTTTTTGAATGGCAGTTCCAAAAAAGCGTACTTCTATCTCAAAAAAACGTATTCGTAGAAATATTTGGAAGAAAAAGGGATATTTAGCTGCAATAAAAGCTTTTTCTTTAGCAAAGTCAGTTTCTACCGGGGATTCCAAAAGTTTTTTTGTGCGACAACGACAAACAAGTAATAAAATCTCGGAATAACCTGAAATTACATGGCTTAAAGAACATAGAATTTTGGAATAGTTCCTATTAACGGATGTATTTAACTCCTCAAGATTGGTTAGAACTAGCTGCTATGATATGTAGAAAAAGAATTCTATGTCTACTGGTTCCAGGTATTTTTTTTTTTTTTTTTAGATTTTAGAATCTATTTATTTACTATTTATTTCATTTGTGAAATGGTTTTGATTACTTTTCTTTTTCCAATAGAAACATCTTTTTTCATTCTATGTTTCTATTGGAAAAAGAAAATTGTGATACATATGACGAAATCGTATTTATTTCTTTTTTTCATTGCGAAAAGAAATTTCTTTTACGATTTTTTTTTTCATTGTCTTTATCTGATTTCACGGATTCCAAATAACTAATAACTAAATAAAAAAAAAATAGAAAAAAAGCACAATACAATTCTGAGTTTCTATTTCGACCAAAAACAAAACTTTTGAGCTCTCACCGTTCCGGGAGAACTTACTAAAAAATATATTTATATATTTCTATGGTACGCAAAGGGTGATTATTATTATTATTTTTTTTTTTAACGGAACCTATGATGAGACTAACTAAGCTAAAGATTTTTGAAAACTCAAAGATCCAATTTCAAAAGTTCTTATTCATCAGTTCTAATGTTTTCTAAACCATATTGAATCCTTAAATCTAGACCTAGACGATTTCACACGAATTGACTATTATTACTTCAAGTCAAGTAAGCCGCTATGGTGAAATCGGTAGACACGCTGCTCTTAGGAAGCAGTGCTAGAGCATCTCGGTTCGAGTCCGAGTGGCGGCATACTCTAAAAGAGGCACAATGGGTCTTATAATGTAATGTATTTAATTCCCGATTTTAATTCTGTAATGAGACCCCCTTTTTTATGATATTTGCGACTTTAGAACATATATTAACTCACCTCTCTTTTTCAATCATTTCAATTGTGATTATGATTCATTTGATAACCCTATTAGTAGTCCACGAAATCATAGGGTTACGAGATTCGTCGGAAAAGGGAATGATAGCTGCTTTTTTCTCTATAACAGGATTATTAATTACTCGTTGGATTTCTTCGAGACATTTTCCATTAAGTAATTTATATGAATCCTTAATCTTCCTCTCGTGGAGTTTTTCCATTATTCATATGGTTCCAAAGATACGGAATCATAAAAATGATTTAAGTGCAATAACCGCCCCAAGTGCCCTTTTTACCCAAGGTTTCGCCACATCGGGTCTTTCAAGTGAAATGCACCAATCGGCAATATTAGTACCTGCTCTACAATCTCAGTGGTTAATGATGCACGTAAGTATGATGCTATTGAGCTATGCAGCTCTTTTATGTGGATCATTATTATCAGTCGCTTTTCTAGTCATTACATTTCGAAAAAACATCGATATTTTTTGTAAAAGCAAAAATGTCTTAACTAAGTCATTTTTTTTTTTTAACATCAAATACTTGAATGAAAAAGAAAGTGTTTTAAAAGACACTTCTTTTCTTTCATTTCCAAATTATTACAAATATCAATTAACTCGGCGTTTGGATTATTGGAGTTATCGTGTGATTAGTTTAGGGTTTACCTTTTTAACCATAGGTATTCTTTCTGGAGCAGTATGGGCTAACGAGGCCTGGGGATCTTATTGGAATTGGGATCCCAAGGAAACTTGGGCATTTATTACTTGGGCCATATTCGCGATTTATTTACATACTAGAACAAATAAAGGTTTGCAAGGTACGAATTCGGCACTTGTGGCTTCTATAGGATTTCTTATAATTTGGATATGCTATTTTGGGATCAATCTATTAGGAATAGGTCTACATAGTTATGGTTCATTCACATTAACATCTAATTGAATAAACTCCATGAGGAATACAATACATAAGAAAATCATCCTACATGTAATGAATGATATATAATGAATGAATGCTTGTGCGAGTTTTTGAGAACCATTTGAATCAAGTATTTGAATGGTTCTCAAAAACTGGGGATACATCTCCTTCCAATTCTAATTCACTTTCTTTTTTTGCGTTGTACCAGGAATTCTTTGAAAAATCTTACTTAAATAAAAAAAAAAAAAAAACGAATATTTTGCGTCTCATTAATGAAAAAAACTATCTATGAAAATAATTAGATAGGATAGCTTGTATCTTGTCAACTGATAATGAGAGAACGAAATCAGGATAAATACCAATCCCTATTACGGGTAGAAAGATACAGAGCGAAACAAATAGTTCTCGTGGTCCCGAATCTAAAAAATGGGAATTGGAAACCTTGAATAGTTTGTATCCATAGAACATCTGACGTAACATAGATAATAAATAAATAGGAGTTAATATCATTCCAAATGCCATTACAAGGGTAATTAGCATTTTGTGCATGAAAAGAAATTTTGGACTAGTAACTATTCCAAAAAATACTACCGATTCTGCAACAAAACCACTCATTCCTGGCAATGCAAGAGAAGCCATCGAGAAACTACTAAACATGGTAAATATTTTTGGCATTGGGATGGATATCCCCCCCATTTCGTCAAGAGAAACAAGACGTGTTCTATCACAACTCGTTCCTACCAAGAAAAAAAGTGCAGCACCAATAAATCCATGAGAGAGTATTTGTAAAATGGCTCCATTGAGCCCCATGTCGGTTATAGAACCAATTCCTATAATTATGAAACCCATGTGAGATACGGAGGAATAGGCTATTCTCTTTTTTAAATTGCGTTGACCGAGAGAGGTTGGAGCTGCATAGATTATTTGCATTGTTCCCACTATCACCAAACAGGGAGAAAATATAGAATGGGCATGCGGTAATAGTTCCATATTGATCCGAATCAATCCATATGCTCCCATTTTTAATAAGATTCCGGCTAGAAGCATACACGTACTGTAATGTGCTTCTCCGTGGGTATCCGGTAACCATGTATGTAAGGGTATAATCGGCGATTTGACAGCATAAGCAATAAGGAAGCCAAAATAGAATATTATTTCCAATGTCACAGGATATGACCGATTAGCTAATTTTGCAAAATCCAACGTTGGTTCATTGGAACCATATAAACCCATACCGAAAACTCCTACTAAGAGAAAAATGGAACCTCCCGCAGTGTACAAAATAAACTTTGTAGCCGAGTACAAACGTTTTTTTCCCCCCCACATGGATAAAAGTAAGTAAACAGGAATTAATTCTAACTCCCACATGATGAAAAAAAGTAAAAGGTCTCGAGAAGAAAATAATCCTATTTGACCACTGTACATTGCTAACATCAGGAAATAGAACAATCTCGAATTTCGAGTAACAGGCCAAGCTGCTAAAGTAGCTAAAGTAGTGATAAATCCTGTCAGTAAAATAGGTCCTATGGAAAGCCCGTCGATTCCCAGTCTCCAGTGAAAATTCCAAATATTTATCCATTTCCAATCCTCTTCCAATTGAATTAATGTATCGTCCAATTGGAAATGATAACAGAACACATAGGTTGTTAGAAGAAGTTCTATTAAACAAATGCATATAGTATACCACCGAAATACCTTATTCCCCTTATGAGGGAGAAAGCAAATTGAAGAACCCGCAAATATCGGCAAAACTACAAGTATTGTTAACCAGGGGAAATAACTCGTGATAAAGACAAGATACGTTTTGACCAAAAAACCCGTGCTCGGAATAATATAATTTCTCGAGTACGGGCTTTTGCCGGTAAAAAGGAATCAAATGATTCAAGTGGAGTTTTTTAGAACGTATCAATAAGCTAGACCCATGCTGCGAGTTGTTTCATGCCACAAATAAACACGGACACTCAAAAAATCTGTTGGACAAGCAGATTCACATCTTTTACAACCTACGCAGTCCTCGGTTCTTGGCGCGGAAGCAATTTGCTTAGCTTTACACCCGTCCCAAGGTATCATTTCCAATACATCTGTAGGACAGGCTCGTACACATTGAGTACACCCGATACATGTATCATAAATTTTTACTGAATGTGACATTGGGTCTATAAATTCAAGTTTTGCACATAAAAAATTTTCGATCTGGTAAAGTCAAACCAGTAGTAAATAAATCATAAAATATATATTTATATTGTAGACACCAGACGAATCAATGGTTTATTAAAAAAAATCTTAAGAATCAATATATTTCTAAATTTGTTCACGAGAAAGGACCAATGGGCTTTGATTTTTGCCTCACCAACTATGATCATACGAGTCACACATCTGACTTCGCATTGACCAATGGATCATCAATATTTCCAATATTTCATTTCAATAGTAATATATTTCTATATTACTATACATATAAATATAAATAAAGATATAATATATATATTCTATTCTATTTTTATATTTATTATTTATATGATGGATAATTATGATTATATGATTTATATGTTTATATGTATGATTTATTTATGTTATGATTAATTATTCAACAAATTCGATTGATTGATACGAGTTGATTTTCTGTTACGGTGGATCGACGAAACAATAGCTAGCCCAATAGCTGCTTCCGCGGCCGCAATAGCTATAACAAAGATTGCGAAAATTGCTCCTTTTAATTGTCGACTATCAAATATATCAGAAAAGGTTACGAGATTCATATTAACCGAATTTAGTATAAGCTCAAGACACATAAGTGCCCTAACCATGTTTCGACTTGTGATCAATCCATAGATACCGATAGAAAATAAATAGACACTCAAAAAAAGTACATATTCCAACATCATTGGATAACTCCTCATCAATCTCGATTCATTTCAATATGAACACAATTCAACCGATTTGATTGACTAGAATCGAACAATTCCAGAAAAAATAGGGATAGTAGATTAAACGCAAAATCTCCCTTTTTCATTTGATTTAGAATTCCAAATTCTAAGAATTTTTGGAATTCTAAGTATTTTTTATTGACGAGCCATAGTAATTGCACCTATCAAAGAAACTAAAAGAATTATAGAAATGAGTTCAAATGGAAGATAAAAATCTGTTGATAAGTGAATTCCAATTTGTTGCACGTTACTTATAAGGTCCTGTTCCATAATCTGGTTTGATCTTGTAGTCCAAATAATTCCGTACCATGACGTATCTGGGATAGTAATAATTAGTGAAACAAGAATACTTGTACAAACCAGCGAAGTGATCCCCTCCCCGACAGTCCAAGGATAGGAATTGTTGGAATATTCTGAACCGTTCATGAACATAACAGCAAATATAATTAAGACATTTATGGCTCCCACATAGATAAGGAGCTGCGCGGCAGCTACAAAATAGGAGTTTGATGGAATATAGAATAAGGATATACAAAAAAGAACCAATCCCAAGGAAAAGGCAGAATAAATTGGATTAGTAAATAATACTACCCCTAAACCCCCTAATATAAGAAATGATCCCAGAAATACTACAAGTATATCATGTATTGGTCCAGGTAAATCCATTATGTATAACAGATAAATAAGTCGAAATATTTCATGCATGACCTTACTAAATAGTCCAGGAAAGGGAAAGGTGGTACCCTTATTTTTTTTTCTTTTATATGATAAGTTTTAAATGGAATGAATGAAATCTGAATAGAATGAATATTAATATATATGTATTTAATGGAAATATAGATAAAATTAAAATTCTTAGTGAATCCTAATTTTTTGATCTGAAAGAAAAAAGAATAGCTTTTCTATTTCAAAATCATCACGAAAAAAAGATTCTCAGTTTCAATCAAAGAGTCATTCGCAACAATGAAAATAGTTAGTATTTTTAGTTTCAGACTAACCAAAATAAAGGAGGCTTGGGTTCTTTATATCGAAATAAAATCTTAGTAATTGGTAATTGTTCTTGAATCAAAGGGTTTATCTTTTTCCATTTGAATTGGAGTTGAATTCATAACTGTTTGAATTGTGTAATCTCCAATTACTGACACTGGTAACCGACCCAAAGCAATTTGATTATAATTCAATTCGTGACGATCATAAGTGGAAAGTTCATATTCTTCAGTCATTGATAAACAGTTTGTTGGACAATACTCGACACAATTACCACAAAATATACAGACCCCAAAATCAATACTATAATTAAGCAATTGTTTCTTTTTAATATCTTTTTCAAATCTCCAATCAACAACGGGTAGATCTATGGGACATACACGAACGCATACTTCACAAGCAATACATTTATCAAATTCGAAGTGGATTCGACCACGGAAACACTCTGATGTGATCGATTTTTCATAAGGGTATTGAATAGTTACGGGTAAACGATTTGTATAGGATAAGGTAATTGCGAAACTTTGACCAATGTACCTTGCGGCTCGTATTGTTTGTTGACCATAATTTATGAACCCGGTCACCATGGGAAACATATTGTAAATATCCATGAATAAATTGATGTTTCTTTCTCTTGTTTGAGAGAAGTTATGGATCTAGAATCTCGTTATCCTATTTTTTTTTATTTTTTTTTTTATAGGGAAGCAAGTTCCGAAGAAGTTGTCAATAATAGATTACCCAGAGAAATAGGTAAAAGAAATTTCCATCCAAGATTTAATAGCTGGTCCATTCTCATCCTAGGTAAAGTCCATCTTGCTGTGATAGGAATGAACAGAAACAAATAAGCTTTAGCTAATGTAATAAAGATATCAACGGTCATTCCAAAGACTCCATCCATTTTATTTATTCCGAAAAGTTCAGGAATGGATATGTATGGAATAGAAAAATTCCACCCACCTAAGTAAAGAACCGTTATAAATAATGAAGAAACTAATAAATTTAGGTAAGAAGCAAGGTAAAATAAAGCGTATTTGATACCCGAATATTCTGTTTGATAACCCGCTACTAATTCCTCCTCCGCTTCTGGTAAATCAAAGGGTAATCTCTCACACTCTGCTAGAGAAGAAATTAGAAAAACTACAAACCCTATAGGCTGACGCCACAGATTCCATCCCCAAAAACCATATTGGGACTGTGCCTCAACTATATCAACTGTACTTGAACTGTTAGATAATCATAGTCGATGAGAACATCACTGTTCACATCGCTATTCCAAAACCGTACATGAGACCTCAGCTTCATACGGCTTCTCTATGGCCACAAATAAATGTAAGGTAAGGACTTATTCGGTATTATTGCCTGGTATGAATGAATAAATATGTACCCGGGAGTCCAAAATTAGACCAAAGAAATTCCGTCTGCTAAAAAAGTGCTTCCGAATTGATCTTATCCATTATAGAATTGCAATTTCTTTTTGTTCGGTAATAACTTAACCCTTCAATGAAATACTCGTTATATCAATAAATATGTTCTGTTAAGAAAAAAAAAAAAATAGAATTGGGCAGTCATTCAAAATTCATGAAATGATAAGAATTCTATATTATATATAGATATGACTTATGAATGGGAAAAATAAATAATAAATAGAGATCTTTTTTATTCTTATTTATTCATTTTTATTAATTCCATTTCTTTTATTCCTGTTCTTCTTTCTCAGAGAAGGAGGTACTCTGAAAATCCAAATAAATAAAGAATTAATTCGTTTTTGATAGTCATTTCTTTAATCAGTGAATAGGAGCATACTCTAGATCGGAATCGTGGGGAAGTACTGCTTGGTCATTTCTACCCACTTAAAGTCCTCATTATGATTCGTTTTCTCAAAAGTTTTATGCAAAAAATACTTTTTTTATATCTTACATTATCTCCATTACTAATCTTTTGTGTACCTTGGTGTTCCTAACCGTTCACTGATTTTTGATTGATCTCCGGTATGGTAATACATAGAAGACGGTAGTAGAAACCCCATATGGTTGATCCTTTTGTACCCGCTTCAAGATATGATAATTAGTGAAAGAATCTCAATCTTGGGGTAAACAGTTTACATTGCTTATGCTTATGTTTGTATTCTTGTACATAGGGAATGAGATTTGATCTTCTTACTGCAAATTTGGAAACAGTTTGATTTTACTCATATAACTATCTAGTTTAACTCATCGATCCTAATCATTGATGAATAAAAAATGTAAATATTCATTCAATATATTCAACCCCTTTACTTTGAATTTCTATTTATTTTAGAATTTCATTTCTATTTATTTCTAGTTCTAGAGAAGAGGGAAAATAATCATGTTCCAACGAATCACACGTAGAGATATTGATAACACGCAAAGAGTTAATGGTATTTCATAACTAATAGATTGAGCAGCAGCTCGTAGACCACCTGAAAAGGAATATTTATTATTCGATCCATATCCTGACATAAGAAGTCCAATAGGAGCAATACTTGAAATAGAGATCCATAAAAAAACACCTATGCTGAGATCGGCTAAAACAAGGCGATACCCAAAAGGAATTACTAAATAACTTAGTAGAATTGATATGACCACTATAGACGGTCCCACGCTAAACAAACGAATATCTCCTCTAGAGGGGATGAGGTCTTCTTTCAAAAGTAATTTTGTCCCATCTGCCAGAGCTTGAAGAATTCCCAATGGGCCGGCATATTCAGGCCCAATACGTTGTTGTATTGCTGCGGATATTTCTCTTTCTAACCACACAATTACTAGTACCCCTATTATGATTCCCAATATAAGGGTAAAAATGGGAAAAAATATCCATATGAGTTCATAGACTTCTTTTAAGGATTCCGATCTAGAAAAAGAATTGATAGCTTGTACTTCTGTCATATCAATTATCATTTCAACGATCAACTTCTCCCATAATGATATCTATACTACCTAATATCGTCATGATATCAGCCAATTTCATTCTTTTAACTAGTTGAGGGATAATCTGCAAATTGATGAAACCGGGCGGACGAATTTTCCATCTCCAGGGGAAAACACTACTATCTCCTATCAAATAAATTCCTAATTCTCCTTTTGGGGCTTCTACTCTCGCATAAAGTTCTTGTTTCGACAATTCAAAATTGGGTGAAAGTTTTTTAGTAATAAATCTATATTCAAAATTATTCCATTCAGAATTTTTTGCTCTATCAAAGCGTCGAACTTCTAAATTTTCATAGGGCCCCCCAGGAATCCCTTCTAGAGCCTGTTGAATAATTTTTATGGATTCTTTCATTTCACCGATTCGTACTAAATAACGAGCTAGGGAATCTCCCTCTTTTTGCCATTGAACTTCCCAATCGAATTTATTGTAACACTCATAACGATCACCTTTACGAAGATCCCATTGTATTCCAGAAGCGCGTAACATCGGTCCCGATAAACCCCAATTTATTGCTTCCTCTCCACCAATAATCCCTACGCTTTCAACTCGTTCCAAAAAAATAGGATTCCGCGTAATAAGTTTTTGATATTCAAAAATTTCTGTTAAAGAATAATCGCAGAAATCAAAACATTTATCTATCCAACCATAAGGTAGATCAGCAGCGACTCCCCCGATACGGAAATAATTATGCATCATTCGCATACCTGTGGCGGCTTCGAATAGATCATATAACAATTCCCTTTCTCTGAAAATATAGAAAAAGGGAGTCTGTGCTCCAATATCCGCCATAAAGGGCCCAAGCCATAACAGATGAGAAGCTATACGACTCAGTTCCAGCATAATGACTCTAATGTGACTGGCTCTTTTAGGTACTTGAACACTTTCCAATCGTTCTGGTGCATTTACTGTTATTGCTTCTGTGAACATAGTGGCTAAATAATCCCACCGTGTTACATAAGGCAAATATTGTATAATTGTTCGATTTTCCGCTATTTTTTCCATTCCTCTGTGTAAATAACCCAATATAGGTTCACAGTCAATAACATCTTCACCGTCAAGAGTAACGATCAGTCGAAGAACACCGTGCATTGATGGGTGGTGAGGACCCATATTAACTACCATAAGATCTTTTCTTGTAGCCGGTACAGTCATATCTTTTCTTCCTTAATTCATTATTCCATGAATTTTTCAAAATGAGATTCTTCAAAATCTAAAAATCTAATACTAATATAATAATTACTATTAACTAAAGAATAACTAAAGAAAAAAAATTAAAACCAATCTTTAAATTAACGAGTTTTTGACTCTCGAATACCTAACTGACCAATTAATTTCTTATAACGTACTCTATTTTTCTTTGACAAATAATCCAGCAGTCGTTGACGTTTTCCCAGAATTTTTCGTAGACCCCTTTGCGATAAAAAATCTCTTTTATGTAATTCCAAATGTGCAGTAAGTCTCCGTATCTTATCGGTGAAACTGAATACTTGAAATTCAACAGATCCACAATTTTTTTCTTTTTCTTGTGAAATAGCCGAGATGAGTGCATTTTTGACCATAAAAAACAAATTTTTCTATTTTTTTCTTTTCCGTGGATTTTACCGATCAGGAAAAATAATAATAATTATTATACCAGTTATTTAAATCTAGTACAGTACACAAATAATTTTTATTTCTTGATATACATTTCTTGTATTTATTTTATCCAAATCAAAATTGCAAATTTGAGTTGGATAGAAAGGAATGATAGTTTATGTATTCACAAAATTAATACGTAATGAAATCGGTTTCATGTAGCAGAACTAGAATGTAACATAGCATAGGCATATATCTTTCGGCTTTTTTTATCTACCAAACCCAAATTCCAAATTCTAGTATGCCATGTTATATATAGGAAATACAGTATTAACTAATTGAATTTCTAATTGAATTTAACTAATTATGAATCGTGGATACATATGTATTCTTGACATACTAAAATGACTGCCGTTATTGGTATCAAACCAATAACGGTTCATACAAGCTAAATCCTCTAACCGATAGTTGGGCCAAAAAAACAATTGGAATTTCATAAATTGATTTGCATTTGTATTAAGGTGTGTTTCCTCATCCCAAAATTGCCCACAGTTTTTTATGTTCTTTTGGTTGTAAAATATTGGATTTTTCTCCCCAACACCAATATGCCAATTTCGGAAATTGAAAAAAAATAGAATTCTCAATTCTCTACGACGTCTTTGAGATAGAATATTTTCGGGAACAAGGAAATCATAATGATTTTTTTTTCTATTCGCAAGCATATTGCTGTGTCGTAAAATGAATCGATCTAAATTCTTCTTATCGACATATTCATTTTTTTTTCTGTATTTTCTATGAGTTTGGTGCTTATTCTTATCAGCCAATGAAATACCTATGGTTTGATATATAATATATTTTCCATCCCTTTTCATAGATATACGCATTGGTTCGATAAAAAAGAGTCTCCTTTTTAGTAATTCTACTAAAGTGAAATTTTTTGGAATCGTCATTATATCTAGATCCATTTCTGCTCTTTGAATTGAGGATATAGTAATTTCCCTTGTATCTTCCAGTCTAAGTAGAAGACAATATACCTTGATATTATCCAAAATTATTTGACTCAAGGAATCTCCCCATCTTAATTGAAAAAGAAAATATTTTGTCAGGAACAAATAAAGCTCGTTTTTTTTTTTTTTTACGCCGATCTCTTCACTTTGACCGATATTTTCATTCCCATCCAAATGAAAAAGAAGTAATTTGATTGGTACGATCCATTTTTTAGGTTGAATCTTATACGCATCAAAAAGTAGCATAAATTCTGGGAAAAACCAAGGTTCTAGATTGGAATTTAAAATATTCCAATTGGACATGGTATGATATGTCCTTTCTTGATTCATTCCCATCCAATTGAAAACAGATCTTTTTTCCCATTTTTTTGAATTTGTAGTTTTGACATTTTGATGAATCTTGTTGTCGATATGCGTATTGGCCCGGGTCTCAATATCGATATTTTTTCTAAGAAAAAAATGGAGAACTCTACAATCCAAAAATTTTCTATCCCAATTTTTGTCCGTATCAATAATAGATTTCTTTTCTAGATAATCATTAATAGCTATACTTATCAATCCGTAAAATGATTTGGGTTTCAGTATATTCAAATTATATGGAATCCTTTTGTCCTCTACTTGTAATGTTGATCCATAAAAATATGAGTCTTTTCTATCCCCATAATTTATATATTTATATGATAAAAGATCATATCTGTAATATTTTTTCCATTTTGCTTTTTGACTCATCAATGAATCCATTGCATAGGAATTTTTTTTCATGTAATGAAATAATTGGTCTTTTTCTTTTTTATGTAAATTCCATTTTGTTGAGTTTTTCGTTTGAATCGTACGACGTTGGTTGACTCTATTTCGCCACTTCTTCGGTACTAAGTGAGACCACTTGGTCTGAGAGAAATTGTATTGAGAATGTCCCCTTAACCAATTATTCATTCCAGACTTATAAATTTTCTTATTAGGCCTTGATTTGGAATCAAATATTCCTCGTGTCGTACAATAATCTTTGATTCTATCCCTAAGAAAGGGGCGGGTGCTGTGATATTGAAGTACAGATTTCAAGTGATAGTTGTTAAGTAATCGGTTTTGTGATAATTTGTAAAATACATATGCTTGAGACAAAGAGGATAAGTCACAATAAATAGTAGAATTATTATTACTAATATTGGTATTAGAGAACAACTTTTTTATAGCCAAAATAAAGTTCATTTTATTTGGATTTGTTTTCTCAATTCTGCTTTGATTTATTTCATCGTTGTAAATTAATTTCTTGCTCATTTTTTTTTTTGATTCCAATAAAAATTTTTCATTGACCCTGGGAATCTTAATAGTACATAGTAATATATTTCTGTATATTTTTTCAATGAAGGATTTCATAAAAGAATAGGATTTACGTATTAGTCGGATATTATTTCTTTTGAATATTCGCCAAATATATTTTTGTGATTCCGATCTTTTATCATCACAAGTTTGAACTATTTTTTTCTTGTCTTTTGCAATTCTTTCTATTTGGGTCTTAATTGTGATTGTCTTATTCATAAGATCTTTCCTTTTTGTTTCTATTTCTATAAGTGAATAATTTGCATTTACCCAATTCATAGATTGGATTTGAACAGTGGATTCGCGGATAATTTGATTATTTGTTTTGGAATCTTTTCCGTTTTCATTCGGTTCATATATCTTTCCCTCCCAAAATAGAAATAAGAAAACAAAAATGGAGTTTATTTTTGCAAGTTTTTTCATTATTAGGTTTCTAAGTAGAACTATTTTTGCGATGCGTTTTGTTTTTTCTTTTGAAACTTGTAGAAACCTTTCTTTGAAAATCTTTCTAACTTTTAAAAATTGCTTTCTAACTTTTCTCATTTTTTTTTCGAGTTCTTTAAAAATGGGTTCAAAAAAAGAAGGTCGTTTTCGGGCAGCCCCAAAGGGTAGTTCTGCTTCTCTTCCCCAGATTGTTAAAAAACAAAAATTTTCTTTTTTTTTCATTTGCTGATCTCTATGAGGAGATCGTACCTTAGATCCTCGCCAAGGTTTCAGACAAAAGGGAAATAGAATCTTTATCTGAATACCGTCTGTTAACCAATTTTGGGGAAATTCTGTTTCTGATAATTGAACACCATTATAGGTACATTTCACATGCATTTCTCTATTCCAGTCCTTAAAATCTTCGTACCACTCAGGGAATTGCAACAATAAAATACGACCAATATTTTTCACTATTATCAATAAGGGTAATATAACATATTTTCTAAGAAAAGATTGGGTTACTAACATTGAACCTCTTATTGCTTGAGTAAATATAAAAGTATCCCAAGCTTCTGATATTGCGATTCGTTCATTTTCCTCTTCTTTCTCTCCGTTTGTTTTCTCATTTTCTTTTGCCTCCTCCTCATTAAAATAAGAAATTTGTTTTTCTCGGGGTTCCCCTACCCAATTCCGAAAAAAAAGATTCACTATTTCAGAGATATCAAAAAACGAAAAAAAAAATGTTTTGTCTATTCGATCCA